CCATAATCCATCCTCTCTTCGGAAAATTCACTTCAACTATTCGTATCAAATAAGGAATACAATACTTCCGAGTTGAAGAGAAGTATCCAAAAAACATGTCTTATTTTTTCAATAATTCATATTTGTAGCAATGAAATACTATTGTCCTCCCCGATATATGATCAATTACAAATATCTATGATATGTCTTCTCTATAAAGGACCGGAAATACCTTGCTTACGTATCATTGGAAAGTGCATTAACATAAATACGGCAGTAAGGAGAGGCAATACAAAAGTGTGTAAACTATAAAAACGAGTTAAAGTGGATTGACCCACACTAGCACTTCCACGTAATAACTCTACTAAAGGCGATCCTATTACAGGAATAGCTTCAGGTACGCCTGTCACGATTTTTACTGCCCAATAACCAATTTGGTCCCGAGGTAAGGAATAACCAGTTACACCAAAAGATGCAGTCAATACAGCCAAAACCACACCCGTAACCCAAGTTAATTCGCGAGGTTTTTTAAATCCACCTGTGAGATACACACGAAATACGTGCAGGATCATCATGAGAACCATCATACTTGCTGACCATCGATGAACTGATCGGATTAACCAACCAAAGTTGGCCTCAGTCATGATGTATTGAACAGAGGAAAAAGCCTCTGTAACGGTTGGACGATAGTAAAAAGTCATAGCAAAACCCGTAGCTACTTGTACTAGAAAACAAGTAAGTGTGATCCCCCCTAAACAATAAAATATGTTGACATGAGGAGGAACATATTTACTAGTTATATCATCTGCAATCGCCTGAATCTCAAGACGTTCCTCAAACCAATCATATACTTTATTGAGATAGGTAACCCAATGGAACTCCCCCTCTGAGAACCGTATATGAGAATTTCATCTCGTACGGCTCAAGCGGAAACACACAAATACTGATTTCAACGGATATATAATAGAAAGTTAAAAACTTCATTAACCACTTGATTCGATTTGCCTCGAAGATACGAAGTAACAAAAATCCGGAATCTCTTCTTTGTGATGATAATGCCAAAAAATATCAAGTTGGCTCATCTGTCTTTCTTTATGTTGATCGTTACAGGCCTCTTGAATCTTCTCTTCCCTATTTTTTATTTGTTATTTGATTTATTGTTTTTTTTTGTGCATACTGCGGATTTACTCTTGTTTTACTATTGATAGGAATTCTCTTGTTGAGACCCTATGAATCAATTGAAACCTCAGATTCATACTAGAACCACGATGATTTAGCCTCAAGCTAAACTCAAAGGTTCTCTGAGTAAGAACCTTTGATGATCACTTATTGAATGAATGGATGTAATGACTCAACAAAATCTAGAGAAAGAGTTATCCTTCGGTCAAAATAAATCTGAAGGAATAAAATTCGTTTGATTTAGGAAATACCTATTTGAATTTTTTTTGAGTCCGGTTGCGAGGTCTGAATAAATAGTAGGTATGAATCATAGTTCAAATATTTCTTTTCTTGATCTATTCTATATATTCCGTGCTCCAGATACTAGAATAAATATCCGACGAGGTAGAATCATCTTGATAGAGATAACAGGTCCATTCTATGTATTATCAATAGGATCAATTATAACAAGTCACACACTCATATTCCGGAAATACCGAAACAAATAAATTCCACGGTCGAACTACCAGAATAGAATAGAATGGTCTAGAAATCCAAGTCTAAAGTAATTTTTTCTTTGATTGAAAGACTAGGACTTCATAGTTCTTATAAACCTAACTCATTGAGATTCCATCCAGTAAAACGGAAGAATTATAAATTTCCAAAATAATAGATAGGAATATCGCAAATAGAGCCATTGCGACCCCCATAAGTGGTGTAGTCCCCCATCCCGGAGCTACTTTACCATATTCCGAATTCAATGGTTTCAATAAATCCCCTACAGTAGTTCGTCTTGGCCCAGATCTAGAACTATCCTCAACGGTTTGTGTAGCCATAAATCCTATTTAATGATTGGTTGAGATCTGTTGACTTTGTATACTATTCCGTTGTAGTTGTAAATAAACGATCTTATCGTAGATCCATTGTGATCTTGAAATTATCTAAAAATGGAAACAGCAACCCTAGTCGCCATCTCCATATCTGGTTTACTTGTAAGCTTTACTGGGTACGCCTTATATACCGCTTTTGGGCAACCCTCTCAACAACTAAGAGATCCATTCGAAGAACACGGGGACTAGTTGAAGTAATGAGCCTCCCAATATGGGAGGCTCATTACTTCAATTAAATTATTTCGAAAGGTTATTTCATTTTTTTAGTCGGAACCTTAGGTGGTTCTCGAAAAAAGATAGCGAAAAAAATTATCCCTAAAGTCGAGACTAAAAGGAATGTATAAACCAATGCTTCCATGGATTCGATCGTGGTTTACAATTATAGCTTCCACACCTATTCATTTGGGATCATTTACCATATCATATAAAGAAAGAAAAAAAGTCAAAGAAAAGATGGTGATTCAAGTCAAGATTTCTCTGATACCCAATGTCAAATAAAAAAAATAGAGGCGAAAGATACCACAACAATGTCGTATCAGACTACTTGTCTCCTTGTAGTTGGATCTCCAAGTTTTTGGAATGCTCCAAATTCCACTTGAGCATCCAAATCTGGATCAATACCAGCAAAAACATCTCTGAACAAGGTTCTAGCGCCATGCCAAATGTGTCCGAAAAAGAAGAGCAAAGCAAACGTAGCATGCCCAAAAGTGAACCAACCCCTTGGACTGCTACGAAAAACACCATCGGATTTCAAAGTAGCCCGATCTAATTCAAAAATTTCACCTAATTGGGCACGTCTAGCATATTTTTTCACAGTAGCAGGATCAGAATAACTTACTCCATTAAGTTCGCCACCATAGAACTCAACAGTAACACCTACTTGTTCAACACTATACTTTGATTCTGCCCTTCTAAAAGGAACATCAGCTCTCACAATTCCGTCTTCATCTACCAAAACTACCGGAAATGTTTCAAAAAAAGTAGGCATACGACGTACAAAAAGCTCGCGCCCTTCTTTATCTCTAAAGACGGGGTGTCCTAACCATCCAATAGCAATTCCATCCCCATTGTCCATTGAGCCTGCTCTGAATAATCCCCCCTTTGCCGGATTATTACCAATATAATCATAAAAAGCTAATTTTTCGGGAATTTTAGACCAAGCTTCCGATAAACTAAGATTTTCGGCTAGCCCGGCACTAACTCTTCGATATATTTCTTGCTGAAAGTATCCCTGATCCCACTGATAACGAGTAGGACCAAATAATTCGATTGGGGTAGTTGCTGAACCATACCACATAGTTCCAGCAACAACAAAAGCTGCAAAAAAAACAGCAGCGATACTACTGGAAAGTACAGTTTCAATATTGCCCATACGTAATCCTTTGTATAGACGTTGAGGCGGACGAACACTAAGATGGAATAGGCCTGCTAATATGCCCAATGTACCCGCTGCAATATGATGAGAGGCTATTCCTCCCGGAACAAAAGGATCAAAACCTTCCGCGCCCCACGCTGGATTTACAGATTGTACTTTTCCAGTTAGTCCATAAGGATCGGACACCCATATTCCAGGACCATACAAACCTGTTACATGAAATGCGCCAAAGCCAAAGCAAGCTACCCCTGAGAGAAATAAATGAATTCCAAAGATCTTGGGCAAATCCAAAGAAGGTTTTCCCGTACGTTCATCACAGAATATTTCTAGGTCCCAATATACCCAATGCCAGATAGCTGCCAAGAAGCACAAACCGGAAAACACTATGTGTGCCCCTGCCACACCTTCATAACTCCAAATACCCGGATTTGTTATAGTTCCTCCTGAAATACTCCAACCGCCCCACGAATTGGTTATTCCTAAACGAGTCATGAAGGGTATAACGAACATACCTTGTCTCCACATCGGATCAAGAACGGGATCAGAGGGATCAAAAACCGCTAATTCATATAAAGCCATCGAACCAGCCCAACCAGAAACTAGAGCTGTATGCATTATATGAACAGAAAGCAATCGACCGGGATCATTCAATACGACAGTATGAACACGATACCAAGGTAAACCCATGGAAATACCTCTTTATCAAAGAAAAATAGACACTATGCCACTTTATTTTATCGCATTGGAAAAGACTATATATACTAACCATGTACCTAACCTTTTCAGTAGATTCCGTATCAGAAAGGATTAATATTTATTCCATTCCATTGAAAATAACGTGAAAATAACGGAACAATTTTGTTCGTAAGAACAAAGAGAAGCAGATCTATTCTATACCCGATAAGTACCAATACGCAATGGGAGGATTGGTCCCATTTTTGGGGAACGAATGGATAGATACTTGTTTATCATTCGAACGATCGATTTCTTCGTTCAAATTTTTTCTTTATTCATTCTGTCTTACTCTATAAACTTTCCAATCTATGTATCAAATAGAATAAAGAGAAAAAAGGGATGAAGACAATAAACCATTGATTGTTACGTTTCCATATTAAAGTGAAGTATAGTACTAAATTTTTTTCTTAAATTTAATGCCCATTGGTGTTCCAAAAGTACCTTTTCGGAGTCCTGGAGAGGAAGATGCGGTTTGGGTTGACGTATAGTGCGACTTGTCAGACATATTGGGTCATATGGGATTTACCCGTTCTCTCCCCTGATCGAGATATCCTCTGTTTCGCCCAAGAGATATTGTATTGAGTGAGGCATCAATCAATCATTCGGAGCGTGAAGTGCAATTAGATCAATTTATTTTATATTGGGGATCAATATTATCAATTTAGAAGAATTTATGGTTTACTTGGACTGATAAAATAAAGTATCCAGGCTCCGTTCAGAAAATACCAAATCGATAACAAATTGTTAATATAATATATGTATGATTACCACTTGTATCATAAATGATTCTTATACCTACTATTACTTTATACCTACTATTACTATAGTAGTGATAGTAGTGATCCCAAATTGCCGACCAACGG